ATTTTCCTGAATACTTTCATTTTTCAATTAGCCAACCAGATCCTTTTACCAAATTCAACGTTAGCCAGATTAGTCAACGTTTATATGTTTCGATGCAACAACAAGATGTTATTTGTAACAAGTAGTTTTGTTGGTTGGTTAATTGGTCACATTTGTTTCCTTTTATTGACGAAAAGATTATTCGACTGGATACGGATCTATCTTTTGAGTAGATCTAAGAAGGAACTTGTGTCAGCATTGGATAAGTACATTTATAAGTACCTTGGGGCAAAATTTCAGGTCCGTTTTTCACACTTTCAGTACCGTGTGGCAGAATTGAATAAGTACATTAAGTCAGAATTGAATAAATACAAAAAGAAGATTTATCAGTACCTTGTTAGGTCCCTTGGGGAAGAATTTGAATTCCTTATGCGAACCTTTCAGTGGGTTGTGTCAGAAATTCAGTACTTGCTGTTAATAAACTTGAGGAGAAACACGGGTCGGTTCGTGAATATTTTCTTATTTGTTACCTGTGCCTACTATTTAGGCAGAATACCTTTATTCATTTTTCCACATCCACTGACAAGCGTCCAAGCCCCACAACTGCAACCAAATTGGTTAGCCAGACAAGGCCGAGAAGCTGACACTTACTGGGAGGACGAGGACGAGGAAAAGGAAGAGGAAAAGAAAGAGGAAAATAAAGAGGAGATTGCACGAAAAAAAGTGCTATTCAAAGAAGAAATTCCTCCTCAGCGTTGGGGAATGGATCTGGATGAAGAAAAAGATCAAAAAGACCCCATAGTGGTGGACAGCATTTTAGCGTCCGATTTTTTTCAGTTTCAATGGACTCGTCCAGTACGATACATAAGCAATCAACACTTTTTTGGGGCTGTAAGAAAGGAAGCTTCACAATATTTTTTTGATACATGCCGAAGTGATGGAAAAAAAAGAATATCTTTTACAGATCCTCCTAGTTTTTCTAGTTTTAAGGAACTGACGAAAGGGATGATATCTTCGTCCACAGTAGAAAGACTCTCCTTTGATAAACTAGACAAAGATTGGCTTGATAAGAACAAACAAAGACAAAACAACTTAAATAACGAGTTTATAAAGAGAATTGAGGCTCTAGACACGGGATTTCTTTTTCTAGATATACTCGACAAAAGGACTCGGGTTTGTATTGAGAAAATGAACGAAACCTGCCTCTGCCTACCAAAAAGGTATGATCCTTTGTTGAATGGGCCCTCTCGTGGAAGAATCAAAAAATTTAGCAAAGTAATCGAGGATCCCGAAGAAAAGGAGAAAAGCGAAGAAAAGGAGAAAAGCGAAGAAAAGGAGAAAAGCGAAGAAAAGGAGAAAAGCGAAGAAAAGGAGAAAAGCGAAGAAAAGGCACCGAAAAGCGAAGAAAAGGCACCGAAAAGCAAAGAACAGGAGAAAAGGGAAGAAAAGGCACGTCTACGCGAAGAAGCACGTCTACGCGAAGAAGCACGTCTACGCGAAGAAGCACGTCTACGCGACGAAAGGGCACTTCTTCAATTGGGTGAATTTCGTGAAAAAGTCTACAATGTAATTCAATCTCGTAAATCTCGTGGAAGAAAAAAGAAGGAAATGCAATCTCGTGAAAAAGTCCAGAACGCAATGCAATCTCGTCGAAGAAAAAAAAATGGAATTACAAAATCTCGTGAAAGAATCGACGATGGAACTACAAAATCTCGTGAAAGAATCGACGCTGAACCTACAGAATCTCGTGAAAGAATCGACGATGGAACTACAGAATCTCGTGAAAGAATCGACGCTGAACCTACAGAATCTCAACTTAAGCAAATCCTTGCTCTAAATCAAATTCATGAGACCCTTTTGCCAGGTTTCATTTTCGAGTCCCCAAAATATGAAGAGAGAATCTTCGCGATACTCAAAAGTAAAACACTAAAACTAAGAGCAGAAGGAAAATTATATTATAATCCTTTGGCAAAATTTTTTTCTAAGCCTTGGGAAAAAGGGGGGGGAAGCATTGATTGGAACCAGCGAAAACTAAAAAAGCTACAGCAACTAAGGACTTATAAAGTGGGAGAAAGTGCGGGACGAGCGCACATCCGTCAACGCGTCCCTCGCTGGTCATACGTATTACTCCGCGAGGTCGTATACGACCTGGGCGAACCCTTTGTGACCCAGCGGGGAGATGATGAGTGCTTTGATATTATATCAGCACAATACAAATATGAAATTATTTTGAATCAGGATACTCAAAATTTACTTATCAAAAATCTTTCTAAAGATAGTAATAACATTGATTCGCAGATTGCTAAAAAGATTAATGAGAAGGTTATGAAGGATTTGATCAAGAGTGGGGGAGACCCTTATAGTATTGACTTTGAGAAAAGCCTTGCTCATGTTCACGTTGGCAGCCTCACCACCAATATCGAGTGGAAAACCGAGAATAAGGACGTGTGGAGGACCTCCTTGAAAGCGGTGCGCGACCAATTTTGGCATCAGGATGACATCAAAGGTGTTGCGAGCGTCCTAAGGCGTAAAAACGGAGTTGTTGTAAGACAGATTGAAATGTTTCCGCATTCCCCTCTTTTTTTGGGCTTCTTAAACAGTACACTGTCTAGTTCTTTTAGGGTAGTGAAACCCCTTGTTTTGAAAATGCAAAATTTGATGCATAGGTTTCGAATCAAAAAAGGGGACTTTTTCACTCTTAAGGGACCTAAGAAAGAACAGACAAAAACAAAAAGGAAGACAAAAAGGAAGACAAAAAGGAAGATAGACGAAAAAAAAAGCAAAGCATTGAAAGAACGGAAAAAATTGAAAAGAATCAAAAAAGAGAAAATCGAACTAGACCCCGACGAAGAGCTGTTCCGGATGGATGGAATAGATTCATGGAATGAGCTTTATTATGGGCTAGGAATAAGAGGTATCATATTAATTTTTAACTCCTATTTGAGAAGATATATTGCATTGCCTTTAGCGATAATAGCTAAAAATATTGGTCGTATCTTATTTTTGCAGCAGCCCGAGTGGGCTGAGGATAGAAAGGACTGGGAAAACGAGACTCATCTTTTATGCAACGATGACGGTTTTGCTATAGGCGTCATATCCATCAAGAACTTTCCGGAGGAGTGGTGGGACTACGGTCTTCAGGTCAAAGTTTTATGGCCTTTAGAGTTGAAACCTTGGCACACAGCGGATGATAGACAAAGGATAACCAACGATTATGCTTTTATAAGGTCTGTCTGGGGACTAGCTGACTATCCTTGGGGTGGTACCCGACCCAACCGTTCCTTTTCCATTTTTTGGGGGCCCATTTTTAAAGAACTAGGCAAAAAAAGTCAAAGATTCGCAGCAGAAAAATTGGAAGGGAGCGCCTTTCGACTTATAAGAAGCGTTTTCAACCCAAAAATAAAGCAAAATTTTGTTAGAGTTCTAGGAAACGCAAAAGAAAGCATAAAACGGCTTAAAGAAAGCATAAAACGGCTTAAAGAAAGGGTTCTAGTTCTAAAAAGCACAATTTTGAAAATAATCAAAAAAAATACAAGATTGAAAGGGATAGGAGTAGATGAATCGAGTGAAACTCAAAAAGAAAAAGATTCTATAATCAGCAATGAGATAATTAATGAATCATTTAGTCAAATTCGATCTACAGCTTCTACAAATTCAGAAGAAAAAATACAAAATCTGATTAATAGAACAAGCACAATCAAAAATCAAATAGAAAGAATTACAAAAGAAAAAAAAAAAGTAACTCCAGTACTAAATAATAGTCCTAACAACAAAAAGCAAAATAATAATGTAGAATCAGCAAAAAATATTTGGAAAATTGTAAAAAGAAGAAATGTTCGATTAATAAGTAAATGGAATTATTTTCAAAATATTTTCATTGAAAAAATATACAAAATATACCTAGATATCTTTCTATGTATCATTAAGATTCCTAGAATCAATTTAACAAAAAAATTTTTTGAGAAAGACATTTCCAATACTGAAACAAATCAAAAAAGAATTACCTTTAGTTCGCCTATAAAAAATATAACTAAGCGGAAGTCACAGATTGTTCCGAAATTTGCTTCCTTGCCAAATTTATCTTCCCTGTCACAAGCATATGTATTTTACAAATTATCACAAACCCTAGTTAGTGATAAGTTAAGATCTGTTCTTCAATATCGCGGAACGTCTTTTTTTCTTAAGACTGCAATAAAGGATTCTTTTGAAAGACAGGGAATATTCCATTCCGAATTAAAGCATAAGAAACTTCGAAATTTTGGAACGAATCCATGGAAAAACTGGTTAAGAGGTCAGTCTCAATACAATTTATCTAAGGTTCATTGGGAGCGAGTAGGCGCACAAGCCTGGCGAAATAAAGTCAACCGACGCCATACGCCTCAAAATAACGATTTAAATAAAGGAGATTCATATGAAAAAGACCCATTACTTCATTCCAAAAAACAAGATGATTCTGAAGTATATTCATTAGTAAGAAATCAAAAAACTAAGTTTAAGAAAAACTATAAATATGATCTTTTAGCATATAAATACATTTCTTCTGAAACTAAGAAGGACTCCTCTATTTCTAAATTGCCATTACAAGTAAATAAGAGCCAAGAGGTCGACTTATTTGATATACCAGAGGAGATTGTTTTCAAGACTTATTTCAAGGATTGGATACTAGACAAGAAGTTTCTAGACAAGGTTTATCGAGACAGTACTTATCTACACAATTATCTAGACAATACTTATGTAGACAAGGATTATCACAAGGATTATCAGGATTATCTAGACAAGAGTTTTCTAGACAAGGTTTATTTCAAGGATTCTCTAGACCAGCTTTATCTAGAAACGAATTATTACGAGGATTATTACAAGGATTATCTAGACAAGGTTTATCTAGACAAGAATTCTCTAGACAATTATCTAGACAAGGTTTATATGTCTCTGAAAAAAATGCGAAAGAAAAAACCTGAAAGAAAATATATGGACTTTGATTGGAAGTTTTTAGAAAAATATCCAGTCAATTTGGAGGCCGG